TGCTCCTTGGTTAGAACCTCTAAGGGGTCCTAATGGTTTGGACTTGAGTAGACTGAAAAAAGACATACAGCCTTGGCAAGAACGTCGTTCCGCGGAATATATGACTCATGCTCCCTTAGGTTCTTTAAATTCCGTGGGTGGCGTAGCTACAGAAATTAATGCAGTCAATTATGTCTCTCCTAGAAGTTGGTTAGCTACTTCTCATTTTGTTCTAGGATTCTTCCTATTCGTAGGTCATTTATGGCACGCGGGAAGAGCTCGCGCAGCGGCCGCAGGATTTGAAAAAGGAATTGATCGAGATTTGGAGCCTGTTCTTTCCATGACTCCTCTTAATTGAGACATGAAATCCAATGCTTGACGTAGGAATAACTTTGATTTTAGTATACATATTGCGTTGAGTCGAGCAGATCATATTGAAAAAAGATTTTTTTCAATTCATTTATATCTAATCTTTTTGGGAGGCTCGGCTAAGTGGTGATATAGCCGAGCCCCCAAAAACCGAGACAACCTAAATCAATAAAAAAAAATCCATTCGCCAAGAAAAAGGAGAGAGGGGGATTCGAACCCTCGATAGTTCTTTGGAACTATACCGGTTTTCAAGACCGGAGCTATCAACCACTCAGCCATCTCTCCAAAAGCTAATTTCTATTTTATCTTTAGTCCACTCAAGAGAACATGACCATACGAATTAATACCCCCCCCTTTATCTTTATCTAGGATAAAGATATCCAGTGTAAATCTATTGGTCTAGTTCTCTATCCGTATATATATGCATGATCCAGCATGCTCTTTTTTGAAGTAAAAAAAACCACCCCTCGATCCACCCCTCGGGGTGTCATCTAAATCAATGGATTCATGATAAAACCCTCTATAATGCGTTTTTTCATTTTTTAGGGGGTGGGGGGTTGGAGGATCAAATGGTATAGTTCTTTTGTTGGTAAATTGGAGGATTAGAAACATGACTATTGCTTTTCAATTAGCTGTTTTTGCATTAATTGTTACTTCATCCATTTTATTGATTAGTGTACCTGTTGTATTTGCTTCTCCTGATGGTTGGTCAAGTAACAAAAATGTTGTATTTTCCGGTACATCATTATGGATTGGATTAGTATTTCTAGTGGGTATTCTTAATTCTCTCATCTCTTGAAACTATTCATTCTAGATTAAAAAACGAAATGACCCCTCCCCCCCGAATTCTTTCGGGTTGTGAGGCACATTAAAATTCAAATGGAATATATAAGACCCCACAAATAAAGAAAACTTTATTATTAATGGGGGGGGTCAAACTTCTTCTATTGGAAAAAGTTTCTATCTTCATACTTATATATATATGATATATATATAGTAAAACTAAAAACCAGATAAGAAAATAGAAAAATATTGTATTCCTATTCTATATTATAGAAGGTAATAGATGCGGATTTTTTTTTTACTCATTTTATTAATTAGTAATTACATTTTTTTTTTATTTATATGAATTATTATTTTATTAACTAACTATATAATAGATTTCATAATCTATTATATAGACTTCTTCTATTATTTATATATTCTATCTAAATAGATAGATTTAGACTTTATTTAATCACTCCTAATAGATATTAGACACAGCTCTGCACAAATAGAATTAATATAGAAAGTACAATAAAAAGAAAAATGCGGATATAGTTGAATGGTAAAATTTCTCTTTGCCAAGGAGAAGACGCGGGTTCGATTCCCGCTATCCGCCGTTGCTTATGTATTGAATACTATAGCAATAGTATATTTTTTTATATTTTAAAATCGAATCTAATTTTATAATATAGAATAGTGAATTCCAATTTTTATCCAAAATGTTGCGGAGACGGGATTTGAACCCGTGACCTCAAGGTTATGAGCCTTACGAGCTACCAAGTTGCTCTACTCCGCTATAGAAGAATTGATAATTAATGGAAAACGGAGATTGAATGTGCCCCCCACCATATCTGTACAAATAGAATAAACCATTTATACAGAATGGTAAAGGGATCGTCCTATGATCGCCGATCATCAAAATGAATAAAAAAGGGAAGAGAATTTTTTATTCTTACCAACTCGATCTTGTTGCACCGGGCAACAAACCTTCGTGAACCATTTCACGAAGTACGTGTCCAGATAATCCAAAGTCTCGATAATTAGCTCTCGGCCTTCCGGTCGAAAAACAACGTCGACGAAGACGTGTAGGTGCACTATTACGCGGTAGTGCTTCTAACTTTGCCTGAATTTCCCATTTCTCACTTAACGACTGAGCTTTGCTTATTTCTTTTTGCGGGGATCGTCGAATCAAATGATATTTTTGTTCCAATTTTTGCCTCTTCTTCTCCCTCTCAATCAAACTTTTCTTTGCCATGATGGTTCATTTCCTATTAGTATCAATGATAGAAGTCGGATCCTAGATGTAGAAATAGAAGAAGGTGGTTCCCCTTCTTGATACAAAGAAATGCTATTTTTGCAGATACAATAAAGAATCAAATTAACCAAA